ATCCGCGATAATTATTTCGTATCCCCCCTTTTCTTTTCTTATAATTTTATTTACTATACCTGCTGCTGTAGCATTATAAACTGTATTGTTACTCTTGCTCCCGTCGGGATAAATCTGGCCCCGTCCCCTGTTCCCACCTACATATATGGGATATTTTAAGAAGTGAACATCTTTCTTACTAGCAGGGTCAGGAGAAAGAATAGGAAAGGTTATTTCACTATATTTCTGACCAGGAATAGGACCTATCACAAGAATATTCTTTTTGGTGGGGCGATAGCTTTGAAAAGATAGATTGCCTATCTTTTCTTTCATCTCGGGAGAAATACGATCGGGAGGGGCTAATTCAAACCCCTCGGGTAAAATAAGGACAGCCCCCACATTCAACCCCCCTTTTTTACCATTAGCAAGAACTTGTTTCAGTTGCATATCATAAGGAATTTGAACAACTGCTTCAAATACAGTATCAGGAAGTACTGTTTGTGGAACCTCAATATCTACGGGCTTATTAGCTAAATGGCAATTAGCACATACAATACGCCCAGTCGCTTCTCTTGGATTTTCATAACCCTGTTGTGCAAAAATGGGATATGCATTTGAAATATATGTCCGAGTGATTATATATATCATGAGCGATACGTAAATGGATCGAGTAATCTGTCCCTTTGTCCAAGAAAAGGTATTTCTAGTTTGCATGGTCCAATCATTGAGCCCAAAATTTCTCCAATAAATTGGGTAGGTTGCTAGTATAGTTCCCTATCCACGATTTTGCTATGTACTGAAATAAGTATGTACTGAAATAAGTTTACTAGAATATAGTAGAAATCCTCTGGAGAAATATAAAGAGTAATTACAATTTTGAACGCTTCGCTTTGTTTATGTACAAAGATTCTATTTTGATTAATATTAGCGGATAATTTTTCAATCATTCATTGAATGATAAATCACTACAAGTGATGGAGATACACGATTTAAATAACGGAAGATCCAATATTTTAAAATTGTATCTAGAATGACTGGAAAAGTGGAAACAAGACCAGATATAATTTGATCGTTATGAGCAAATCCAAAATCTTTGTAGACAGAGCCAAGCATTAGTTCCCAACCATGGGGCGAATGGAATCCGATACACAAATCAGTTAATAAAAGAATAGAAAAAGCTTTTATTGTGTCGCTTAAGTTATATAAGAATTCCTGAACCCAAGAGTTAAGAATAACAAGCTCTTCATTACCCAGAATAGAATAACCACTTAAAATAAGGAAACATATTATATTTGTCGAGAAGTGTAAAATCGTATGGATACGATCCTCATTGTGCATCTTTATCAATTGGATCGTTTCGTTGTGGATTCCTAGACTAAGCTTTTGTAGATGTGTCTCTGGATATTCCTTTATCATTTCGTTCAACAGGAAAAGTTCCTCTAATTCTATGAATTTTTCGAGAATATTCTTTTCTTGAATATCATTCAAAAACATTTTTGATTGCCTAGTATTCCACCAATTTGTAACCCTGGATTCCATACTTTTATTTAAAACTAGAGAGATCCACGAGGGCAAAAATACTATAGATGCAAGATATAGAAGGGGAGTGAATGCTTTCTTTTTTGCCATTTTTTTTTCATCTGTGAATTCTTAATGAACCCACCTCATTTGTCGACTCTATGCGATCTACTATTTCTATCAAGATAGAATAAGAGTCCACTTCGAATTCGAATGAAGAAATAATCAAAAATAGTGTTTTGGTTCCAGATATCTCAATTGGGCAAATTCGTATCAATTGCGTCCTTTTGATAAATGCCCCAAAGAGCCATTTGGAGTTTTGAAGTAATGAATCTTAATATTATTCGTATTTGGAAACGAACTAACTCCCTTATCTATCAAAATATCATTAGAAGAGATTTAATTTTTTAGTTATTTAAGTAAGGAGTCCAAAAGATAAGGATAAAAAGAAAAGTTGGTTGACAAAAGAGAGATAATTCACAAGAAATGACCCATCTATATCTAACCCAATCCAATGTATCAATTCTAAAAATGGGACCTAAAATATAAATTATTTGTACCAAAATGGAATGGTTTGCTATAGGAGATGGATCTAATGGATCTATTAGTTATTTCAATTTGTTACTTGTTTTATTACTGCATTTTCAATTCAGTTCAGTTCAAAATACTTCAATTGGTACACGCAAGAAATAGGCCAATTCGGCAGCTTTTTGTTCAATTTCTCGTGGAGTTAAATTCTCATCAGTACGAGTTAAGGGAATGGTTCCCTGGCCTCGGATATCCATATAAAGGACACGACGGGTAGAAATACCCTCTTTAACTTCTATTCTGATGGACTGAATATCTTTCATAAGGAATCGAAGAAAGATGCGACGATTTTTTCCAGGAAATCCCCAACGAAAAAGACACACAATTCCTTCTTTTCTATCGAATCGATCATAACCACTACCTACATTCCACGAAATTGTGCACCACAAATAGGAGCTAATAAAGAGACCCGCGATGCCATAGAAAGACATCACGATTCCTTGTGGAAAAAAAAGTATTTGCTGAGACGGAAATAAAGATATCAAATTTCTACCAAGATAACTGGAAGTTCCAACCAATAAGAATCCCAATGAACCTAAAAAAAGGATAAAGGCCCAGCCAAAATTACTTGTTTTTCGAGATCCCGTTATAAGTTCTATCCATATATGTTCTGATCGCCACCTCATACTAGATCCAGTTGCATTTTATTGGAATTGAGAGAATAACCAAAATAAATTGGACTTTACTCTTTTTTTTGTTTCCGAAGTAACTCTCATCAACTAGCACTATTCCAATGTGAACCTTTAGACGTAATTCATCAAATCGGCTAGATTAGCATCCCCTTTATATGATCCCCTATAGATATGATATCTACATCCATTTAGATACATTTACTTTTCATTTAAGACATCCACCGATCCTGAGCTATTTTGAAATAGCTATAATAATTTTAACCATATATCATGTTTCCGCATGCATACGAGCTCTTTCATTTAATTTATGTTCTATGTTCGGAGGAAGCCACATCTTATATTCTTAATATGATATTCTACAAAGTGGATATCATGTTATGATACATGTCTAAGTCTTGAAAAAAGCCGGATTTAAAAAATCTTGTTTCTTTGAACATGAAGAAATAAAGAAACCATTGCAATTGCCGGAAATACTAGGCCCACTAAAGGCACGAAAATAGAGGGTAAGTTGAGAGTTGTCATAGAATGGGTACCTCGATTTAATATTTGTACCTGTTATTCTTATATTATATATTTTTAAATGAGTTATTAATTATAATTCGTATATAATTATACTATAAGTGAGTATATATAATAATTGAGTATATAATAAGTGCAAGGAATATAGAATGGAATATATGTATGATAATCCATTTATTTCGTATGCTTTTTGATTATTTTATTCTTATCTTCTAATTTGAATTTAATAAAATTTAATAAAGAGTTTCTTACAAATTCCCGTTAGAATGCGATCCAACAGAGATTATTAGTAATAATGAAAATTCTTGGGAGATATAGAAAGAGGCAAGACTCTATCTATCTATTTGAATTATATTATATATACATATATATACATACGGAACATTAAGGTTAAATTAGTTTTATTTGCCTTGCCTAATATAATGTCACAAAAATCAGAATTAACCCTTTCATCTTGTTGATAGAAGTTTTCTAATTACTAATTAGTATAAGTAATATGGGTAAAAAAGATCTCGAAAACAACATAACGAATTTTCTGCAACTTTAGAAAACCCAATCCTTCTCATTTTTACCTTGATTCTGATAAACTAACTACTTGTTAGCCACAAAAAAATAATTGAATTTAGAGCTCTACTTGATTGAATTTTGATTCTAAAGGAAAGAAGGTGTGGAGCTGAAATAACTCATCGAGAACGCCTTTTAAAAGATTACGTGGTACGATTGAATCGAATAAGCCCTTATGGAATAAATATTCAGCCGCTTGTGAACCTTCAGGTACTGTCTTATTCAATGTTTGTTCAATTACTCGTTTACCCGCAAATGCAATGTAGGCATTGGGTTCGGCAATAATGATATCCCCCAACATACCAAAACTAGCTGTCACCCCACCAGTAGTAGGGGATGTAAGGATTGATACATAGAATAACTTTTTATTTGATTGATAATCATATAAAGCAGAAGCTATTTTAGCCATTTGCATCAAGCTCAAACTTCCTTCTTGCATGCGTGCTCCTCCAGAAGCACATACTAGAATAAGAGGTAGAAATTTATTGGTAGCATACTCGAGCAAACGGGTGATTTTCTCTCCTACTACAGATCCCATACTACCCCCCATAAATTGAAAATCCATAACCCCAATTGCTATAGGAATACCATTTAGTTGACCTGTGCCTGTTTGAACAGCCTCAGTTAATCCTGTCTTTCTTTGATAAGAATCAATACGCTCTTTATAAGGTTCCTCCTCCGAATGAAATTCAATGGGATCTAGAGAGACCATGTCTTCATCCAGAGGATCCCAAGTACCGGGATCAACCAAAAGTTCGATTCTATCCGAACTACTCATTTTCAAATGATATCCACATTGTTCACAAATATGCATTTTTGACTTCAAAAATTTCTTATAATTTAATCCATAACAATTTTCGCATTGAACCCATAAATGCCTGTATTTTTGAGTTACCTCAAGATCATTAGAACTTTTAGTTAACTCACTACCATTCGGGGTAGTTCTTATAGAAGAATTCTTGTTTTCACTACGATTGAAACTTTCATCACAAATATAACTAAAAATGTAGCTGTTACCAGAATTATCACTACCACTTAAAATGTAACTATCAATATGGATTTGAGAACGAAGATAACTGTCAATGCAACTATTAATATGATTATTCCAACTATATTGAGTATCGTACATGTAACGATCAGAGTGTGGATCGTCACCCTTAGGTACATTATTCCGATAACTAGAATTCCGATAACCATAAA